GAGGATCCATAGCCTAGTCGGAAAATCATTAGCAAAGACTTCTGCTACAGAATGCTTTATTTTTCCAGATAAAAATATTCGTTCAAAAAAGACAACAGAAGATGTTACTCGTAAATGAGAAGATTGGTTGTGGAAAAAAAGTAAGACAGATTCGTATTCACAAACATGAGAATTATACACGAACAAGAAAAATCTTAGATTACTTTTTGAAAAAAAGTAAATTGATTTATTTGGAATAATAATACTATTCCAATTATAATACTCGTGAAGAAAAAGCCCTAATAAATGCAAGGAAGAGGCTTCTTTTACCCAACAGCGGAGGGTTTGAACTAAAATTTCCAGATGAATTGGATAGGGTATTAGTACATCTGATACATAATTTAAATGTGGTAATTTGTCCTCTAAAAAAGGAAATATTGAATGAATTGATCGTAAATTCGAATACTTTACAATTTCTCTGTCGGTTAAGGAAGAAACTAACCGTAGGGAACATGGCATTTCCACAATGTCTGCAAATCCCTCTGATATCATGTGAGAATACAAATTCTTATTGAACCCAAAGAATTGATTTTGGTTCGAATGATTATCGGAAATAATCAAATGATTCTCTTGATACATTTGAGTAATTAAACGTTTTACAATCAATAAACTATATTGAGTTTCATAAACCACATTTTCCCACAAATTGACTCTATTTAAACCCGAATCACGATCAAATGCATAAATATACTCCCGAAAGATAAGTGGGTATAGTAGATCATATTTACAAAACCTATCTGGCTCTAAATATTCTTGATTTTCCTTCATTTGAAATTCGATTTGAACCGAAAATAGGAAAATATAGGATAAAATGGATTGGGTTAGCAAATGATACTTTATAGTACGATAGCGTTAAAACAAGGTATTATTAGGATACCGCGGAAAAAAGGTACGACATATCAATGAACTCTCTAGCCTCTCTTTTTTCACCCAATTTAGTTTCATTCTCTAATACCAAGACGGTTAGAAATTATTTATTTTTGCAATCCGATCGCTCTTTTGATTAAAAAAAAAAATATCTTTATCAATATACTGCCTTCTTCATACACATGGGTCTCCACTATATAATGGAGATTGCTAATAGGTAGGATTCATAAAAAATCGATAATCAGCCCAAGGGAAAAGCTTTTCCGCATCAAGCACTAATATAGTTTTAACGTCTAATTAGATCGGATAATCATTCAAAAATGAAGAACAAGAGCTCGTTCTTTTTTCTCTTCCTATAATTGGAACCTCTAGTTAGGATCTATCCATTTATTTGCTCGACCCAACTTTAGTTTTAATTGATTTGTTTGTTAAATTAATTAAATCCCAAGCCAAAAATGAAAACAATTGAAACAAGGTTTTGGCCTTATCCCTATATATAATAGGAATTCAATATTTTTCAAATTATCTATTGATACGACATGCTGCTTTTTCCAGTCCTTCCTTTCAGGATCAGTCGCGGTCTTACAAACTCTACCTATGGTATAGATGAATTCCTTGCTTCATACAAATGTGTAAAAGATGCTAGCCGCACTTAAAAGCCGAGTACTCTACCGTTGAGTTAGCAACCCGAACTAAAAGAATTAGAGTGTCTAGATACAATCGGAATCCTAATAAATAAAGAGATTCAATTGTACGGCACAATCAAATCAAAACATCTCAAAAAGGCAAAAAAAAATTTAAGATCCAAATATAAATGAAAATTTTTGTAGACTCATTCTTGTATTTTATGTTATAAATTTTTCTTTGTTTATTATAAACATTTATTTTTTTAGAAAAAAAAAAAAGCCTTCGTAGATCCAATGAACCCTTTATTTGAATGAACTAAAATCGATAGGACAGAGATAAATGGATTCATTTATCCATGCCGAGATTATATTCATTTGATACACTGTTGTCAATATAAGAGTTAATTTTGATAAAAGAATCAAAAATAAAAAAAGGGAAATTTCAATAAAAAAAAACTAAACTAAGGATTTATGTTGGATTGGCACTAGAACTCCATATGGAAGCGACATAGAGACATAAAAGGTGTATACGTACAACTAAAGTAAACAAATGAAATAGCAAAATCCCAAATTAAGTCAATTAATATCAATCAATCAATACAAATAAAAAAGAAAAGATTAAACCTTTGACTTTTGTTATTTTTTCATAGAATTCCACTCACAAATGCCCATTGACATGACAATAGATCTTTTTTTCGTTATAAAAGCCGGCATTATGTAGTAGCAAAAATAATTTAAATAAGATATAAATAGAAAACTCTCTACTGGATAAAAAAAGTAAAAGAAAAGATTATGCAAAACTCTAGAAAACTCATCCACACGTTCATTAATTTCTATATTTCATTAATTGAATTTTGATTGGTGATTAAGGCGAAGGTTTATCAAAAACACCCGCCTTCTTTGAAATATCATGAACAGTTCCTGTGGGTTGAGCGCCTTTTTCAAGGAAATAGAGAATAATAGGAATATTTAAATAGGTTTCATTCTTTATCGGATCATAAAAACCTACTTTCCAGAAAGCTTTTCCTTCTCTTCGAGATCGAACATCAATTGCAACGATTCGATAAATGGCTCATTGGGATAGATGTAAATAACCCCCCCATAGAAACGTATAAGAAGTTTTCTCCTCGTACGGCTCAAGTAAAGTTATTTTTATGTATAGAATTCTAATGTTAAATATATTTCTAAAATCATCAAATCAATTATATAAAGAATTATCTTTCTTTATCATATCATAAAGATTTAAATAATTGTTTATTAATCGTTCCCCAACTTTTGTAATTGTAATTTGCACGCTCATAACTCAAGTTTGATAACCCCAAAAGAAACCTTTTGTATAAGCATTTCGTTTATTGAGTCGTCTATAATCCCCCTTTTTTTGTCTGTCTCCTTTGAAATCCAATTTTTTTATTCTTTATTTTAATTGAGTTCTTGTTGTTGAGACAATGGAAAACGGTATTTCCTTGTTCTAAGATCCTTTCCTCTTTCTTTGCCTTGAATCATTGGGTTTAGACATAACTTCAGTGATCCTTAATTGTTTCAATCAAAATGGCAGCAACTTACCCTTTATTTGTGATTTCTCTCTACCAACAAATCATACTAATGGTCGATTCCTGTGTAATACACTTTTGATTTTATCGAAAGAATTTTATAAATTCCACCAAATTTGACTTTTTAATTTAAAACTTGCTTGAATTGGATCCTTTCAATTTCTATGTAGAAAATAGACTTAACAAAGCTGTCTCTATTTATTAAATGATACTAACCCTAGATTCTTGCCTCCCCTAAACGAATCAATACGTTTAGCTCGAGCTCCATCTTGTACGATACAGTTTGCACCCCCCTCTAAAAAAAAAAACAAAAAGAAAGTTCTAGTGAAACAGGACAAATGATGTCGAGCCAAAAGCACTTTCAGTCCTATCTAATATAAAAATGGTGGGTGTAAGAATCCACAGCGGATCGTGTCCTTCAAGTCGCACGTTGCTTTCTACCACATCGTTTTAAACGAAGTTTTACCATAACATTCCTTTAGTTTCGAACCAGTATTAAATTAATTCCATTATGTGAAATCATGAATAGTCATTGTTTGGTCGGTACCTAATAATCTAGATTTTCATTTTACTTTTTTTTTCGATAAAAAATTGAGTTTCTGAGGAAGTCGCAGAAAAGATAAAATCTTACCCCAGATATATATATATCTATTAGAATATAGAATATTCTGAAAATAAACTAACTAAAATATTGAGTATTAATTATATTAATACTTAATATTTTAGTTCTAAATTGAAAAATTAAAAGACCACAACGAAAATTGAAATAAGTTATTTTGAATTCGGCATCTTAGAATAAGATGATAGTGATAAGATCAATTCAAAAAATTAACACTTAATTCTTCGAGTACTAAAAACTCATGAAAAATCATCAATTTCAAAGATAGATCACAAATAGATTGGATTTTATCTCCGTGTTATTTACACTGGATCAAATTTGTCAAAAATAAATGATTCAAAGAAGACTCATTCAAAAAAAAAATATATATTTTTTTAATATTATACTTTCTAATTTATAAACAGACGATTGTTCAAAATCGTAACATTTATTCTGCTTTATTCTGATATAAGCTAAATCATCTATGACATCTATTATAATATAATAATAGAATAGAGGATTTAGATGGAGTAAATCTGTGATAATACGATACTATGTTGAGTCTGTAGACAGATATGCTCTGGGACGGAAGGATTCGAACCTCCGAATACCGGGACCAAAACCCGTTGCCTTACCACTTGGCCACGCCCCATTTATTATTGGGACTAATAAACACTATTATTGGTACTGGTTGTTCGTCAACTTCAGCCTAAATATCTATCAAATAAATTAGATCATTGCTAGAATTTATATATATTTATATATAACCCTAAACTAATGAATTTATTGATCATTACATCTAATTCAATTAAGATATTATATGAGATTATGATTTATTCTATTCACCTTTTGATTTTCGAATTGAAAAAAAAAAAAATAATTTTTGATTGGGGAAGTTCAAATTAAAGAAGGTTTTTTGGTATATCTAATTTATTTGTCTTCATTTACCCTTACTATATAAACAATTCAACTTATCAATAACTCAATCAAATTAAATACAATTAACCTCAAGAAAAAAATGTTTGTTATGCTTAATATATTAAGTTTAATCTGTATCTGTCTTAATCATACCCTTTATTCAAGTAGTTTTTTCGTCGCCAAATTGCCCGAAGCCTACGCTTTTTTAAATCCAGTCGTAGATGTTATGCCAGTAATACCTTTGCTTTTTTTTCTCTTAGCTTTTGTTTGGCAAGCTGCTGTAAGTTTTCGATGATTTTTTGAATTAAAAACTATTCAATCGTCTTTAATACCGTCCTAGACTAATTTATTCAAAAAACAATTATAACAATCGATAAGATAAGTCTTACAGTATGAACTCTCGAGTCGAATAGAGAAATTCTGGTATAACTGTGATAAGTTCGGAACAACCCATTTGATTTCCTTATTCTGATCCTTTTTATATTGGAAGACCTTTTGGAGTCTTCCAAAATGTCTAATTTTAGGTATAAAAGAAAAGTTTTATTAATAAAAAAATACAGATTTCTTAAAAATGTAGTTTTTGAAAATTCTTTTCTTTTTCTAGTCTCAAAAGAACTTTAGTTTATTTCTTTATTTCTTCGTTTGGTGCCCGTTGAAAAAAAATCTATATAAACTCTAGTAGGGTACGCAATTTAAAATACAAATAGCCACATGGAAGATCTACTCTCTTTTTTTTCCTAAAAAAAATTTGGAGATTATGTAATGCTTACTCTAAAACTATTTGTTTACACGGTGGTGATATTCTTTGTCTCTTTATTCATCTTCGGATTCCTCTCTAATGATCCGGGACGTAATCCTGGGCGTGAAGAATAAAAAGGGTTTCCTTTTTTATTTTTTTGCGCAATTTTCAAAAGTTCTTTCGTAGTATTTTATCTATTTCACTAAAAAAAAAAAAAAAGAAATCGGAAAAAATCGAAAGGAAATAAAAAGTTATCGAAAAACGGAAAGAGAGGGATTCGAACCCTCGGTACGAAAAACTCGTACAACGGATTAGCAATCCGAGGCTTTAGTCCACTCAGCCATCTCTCCCCAATTGCCAAAAGATAATTTAGTATGTTACATAAATAAAAATAGGGCTTGAAAAATGACTTTTAGTTAGTTTATCTAGAAAAAAAAATAACAAATAAAAAGAAATCAAAAAGAACTTTTTTTTCGCCAAAGAAACCCTTTCTTTCCCCGGATTGGCCTGTCCAGCACCAAGCTGGGCCGGGCCCCTTTTTCTTGCAACCAAAGGGAATTTGCTATCTTAATTTCTTGACTTTTTTTTATTATATAAAAATATTTAATTAAATATCAATTAAACTAAGATATGAAAATAGGGGAACTCTAAATTCTTGAACAATGCGTTTTTCGGTTACGGCTTAAATAGTTTTATATCTGACAAAAACCTCTAAGCAAAAGACTTGGTATTTAAATGAATCCGCCTTTCCTAATCTCATTACGTCTTCTCGTTTACGCTCTAATTTTCATTGATCCTATCTTTTGATTCCAAACAATTTTCTTGTTAGACAAAAAGTCTATTTATATACAATAATTGTATTGTAGCGGGTATAGTTTAGTGGTAAAAGTGTGATTCGTTCTATTAATCCCTTAATGGTTAAGGGATCCCCCGGGTTGATTAATATACCATTATTATCAAAAACTTTATCTCGTAATAAAGGATTTACTCCTTCTTTACCTCTGAATCAAAAAGTCGAGGAAGAATATAAATTCTCGTAATTTATATCCAAAAGTCAATTAGAAATTAAAAAATAGGATATTGGATTATGAAATTACGAAACATAATTTTTTTATTGGATCAATACTTCCAATTGAATGAATAAGGCATCCATGGATAAAGATAGAAAATTTATTTCTAATCGCAACTAAATCTTCCATTTTGTATATGGAAAAGTGAAGCAAAATAGCTATGAAACGATGTCTTTGGTTTACTAAAGACATCGACAAATCTTTTAGCTCGATGGAAACAAAAAGATTTTCCTAAGGATTCTATTAACTAGAAATAGAGAACGAAGTAACTAGAAAAGGTCTTAGAAGCCCCTTCTTTTCTATAAGGATTGTCTATAAAGCAGGTCGGTTATTTTGAATACATTGAGACAGAAAAGCTGACATAGATGTTATGGGTCGAAATTTGTAATTTCGTTCATATCTTATATTTTGAAATGGATCCATTTTCCATAAAGGAGCCGAATGAAACCAAAGTCTCATGTTCGGTTTTGAATTAGAGACGTTAAGAATGATGAATCAACGTCGACTATAACCCCTAGCCTTCCAAGCTAACGATGCGGGTTCGATTCCCGCTACCCGCTTGTACTTAATTTATCTTATAGCTATAGACAATATGTCAATATTTTGAGTACTCTCTATATTTATTATTTAATAAATAATAAAAAAATTGAAATGAAAAGCGTCCATTGTCTAATGGATAGGACAGAGGTCTTCTAAACCTTTGGTATAGGTTCAAATCCTATTGGACGCAATATATTTCCATATATTTTTTATCTTTCTATGTCAAGAAAGCTTTTTTTAATAGTTTGAATAAGATCCACTTGTTAATATACACTTTATACTTATAATTTACCTTACCAATTTAAAGTAATTAATTTACTTAGACTTGCTTTTGAAGGATAAAACGCTCCTTCTGTTCCTGAATAGCTTCTTTCAAAAGGACTTCTGCTTCGTCAGTAAATGTCTTAGTAGAAGATATGATTTCTTGGAATTGAGGTTTATTCGTTTTTAAGTAAGTCCGTAAATCAACGAGAAATTTCTTTACCTGGGCAGTTTCTAATGAATCCAGATAACCATTCGTTCCGGTATAAATCGTGATTATCTGTTCTTCCAC